GCCGTCGTAGCTTAACAAAAGCATAACACTGAAGATGTTAAGATGGACCCTTAAAAGTCCCGACAGCACAAAGGTTTGGTCCCGGCCTTATTCTCAATTGTAGCCAAACTTACACATGCAAGTATCCGCACCCCCGTGAAAATGCCCCAAGCCCCCCACCCGGGAGCAGGGAGCTGGTATCAGGCACAAACCTAATTAGCCCACGACACCTAGCCTAGCCACACCCCCAAGGGTCATCAGCAGTGATAAACATTAAGCAATAAGTGAAAACTTGACTTAGTTAAGGCTAAGAGGGCTGGTTAATTTCGTGCCAGCCACCGCGGTTACACGAAGAGCCCAAATTGAAAAACACCGGCGTAAAGGGTGGTTTAGGCATACTCTAAACTAGAGCTAAATTTTCTCAAAGCTGTTATACGCATTCGAAAAACAGAAAATCATCTACGAAAGTGGCTCTAATTGCTCCTGACACCACGAAAGCCATGGCACAAACTGGGATTAGATACCCCACTATGCATGGTCGTAAACCTGACAGCCCAGTACATTCGCTGTCCGCCTGGGAACTACGAGCGTAAGCTTAAAACCCAAAGGACTTGACGGTGCTTTACATCCACCTAGAGGAGCCTGTCCTAGAACCGATAATCCCCGTTGAACCTCACCTTTTCTTGCTTATTCCGCTTATATACCGCCGTCTCCAGCCTACCCTGTAAAGGACCTATAGTAGACAAAATTGGTGTAACCCTAAACGACAGGTCGAGGTGTAGCGTATGAAAAGGAAAGAGATGGGCTACATTCAGTGAAACACTGAATACGGAAAATTAATTGAAACATTAACCTGAAGGAGGATTTAGTAGTAAGCGGGGAACAGAGAGCCCCCCTGAAACCAGCCCTAAAGCGCGTACACACCGCCCGTCACTCTCCCCAAACAATGAAACCTTATTTCTAAAAACCAAAAAACGTAGAGGGGAGGCAAGTCGTAACATGGTAAGTGTACCGGAAGGTGCACTTGGAAAAACCGGGGTATAGTTAAACTTCTATAACATCTCCTTTACACCGAGAAAGTATCTGTGGAAACCAGGTTACCCTGACGCTCAATAGCTAGCCCACTCATAAAAAACAACACACCACTATCAATAACCCCGCACACACTAAACAAAAATAAACAAACCATTTTTCCCCCCTAGTATGGGCGACAGAAAAGGAACATTGGCGCAATAGAGAAAGTACCGCAAGGGAAAGCTGAAAGAGAAATGAAATAACCCAGTAAAGCTCAGAAAAGCAGAGACTAGACCTCGTACCTTTTGCATCATGAACTAGCAAGAATAACCAGGCAAAAAGATTTTTAGTCTGGTACCCCGAAACCAAGTGAGCTACTCCAAGACAGCCTATAGCAAGGGCAAACCCGTCTCTGTGGCAAAAGAGTGGGAAGAGCTTTGAGTAGAGGTGATAAACCTATCGAACTTGGTTATAGCTGGTTGCCTGAGAAATGGATAGGAGTTCAGCCTTTTAAGTTCTTTATTCACAGTCAAAGCAGATAATAAGAAACTAAAAGAGTTACCTAAAAGGGGTACAGCCCTTTTAAGACAAGATACAACTTCTCCAGGAGGATAAAGATCAGAGCACTTCAAGAGTACATGTTTTGGTGGGCCTAAAAGCAGCCACCCATAATGAAGGCGTTAAAGCCCAAACATTCACCCCACTCACAAATCCCGACAACCTTATCTAAACCCCTAATAATACCAGGCCACCCCATGCCCCCATGGAGGAGACCATGCTAGTATGAGTAATAAGAGAACCCGACTCTCTCCGTGCATACGTGTATATCGGAACGAACCCCCACCGACCCTTAACGGACCCAATACAAAGAGGAAATAGGGCTGCACAACAGAAAACAAGAAAAACACCCTATAAACCAACCGTTGACCCTACACTGGCATGCCTACAAGGAAAGACTAAAAAGAAAAGAAGGAACTCGGCAAACACCTAAAAGCCTCGCCTGTTTACCAAAAACATCGCCTCTTGCAAAATCAACAAATAAGAGGTCCCGCCTGCCCTGTGACTATACGTTTAACGGCCGCGGTATTTTGACCGTGCGAAGGTAGCGCAATCACTTGTCTTTTAAATGGAGACCTGTATGAATGGCATAACGAGGGCTTAACTGTCTCCTTTTCTAAGTCAATGAAATTGATCCCCCCGTGCAGAAGCGGGGATTTGTCCATAAGACGAGAAGACCCTATGGAGCTTTAGACACTAAGACAGCCCATGTTAAAAACTCTCCAATAAGAAGCTAAACCAAATGTCCACTGTCCTAATGTCTTTGGTTGGGGCGACCACGGGGTAACAAAAAACCCCCATGTGGAACAGAAACACTTGTTTCCAAAACTAAGAGCTCCCGCTCTAAGTAACAAACCATTTGACCTTTTAGATCCGGCATAAAGCCGATCAACGGACCGAGTTACCCTAGGGATAACAGCGCAATCTTCTTCAAGAGTTCATATCGACGAGAAGGTTTACGACCTCGATGTTGGATCAGGACATCCTAATGGTGCAGCAGCTATTAAGGGTTCGTTTGTTCAACGATTAAAGTCCTACGTGATCTGAGTTCAGACCGGAGTAATCCAGGTCAGTTTCTATCTATGTAACCATCTTTTCTAGTACGAAAGGACCGAAAAGAAAAGGCCAAGCCTGAAAGGACGCCTTTTCCTCACCTGGTGAAGACAACTAAACCAGCTAAGAGGGGGTACCTATCCTAAACCTGAGATCAAGATATGTTTAAGTAGCAGAGCACGGTTACTGCTGAAGGCCTAAGCCCTTCTTACAGAGGTTCAAATCCTCTCTTCAACTATAATGTATGTATTTACTTTCTATTTAATCAACGCCTTGGCCCTCATTGTTCCCGTCCTACTAGCAGTAGCCTTCCTAACTCTCGTTGAACGAAAAGTCCTAGGCTACATGCAACTACGAAAAGGGCCAAATGTAGTTGGCCCATACGGCCTCCTTCAACCTATCGCAGACGGAGTAAAACTATTTATTAAAGAGCCCATCCGCCCTTCTACTTCCTCACCAATCCTATTCATCGCCAGCCCTGCCCTTGCCCTAACTCTCGCCCTAACCCTTTGGGCCCCCATACCTCTCCCTTACCCCCTAGCCGACCTCAACCTAGGAGTGCTTTTTTTACTTGCCATCTCTAGCTTAGCAGTTTACTCCATCCTGGGCTCAGGATGGGCCTCAAACTCCAAATACGCCCTTATCGGAGCTCTTCGTGCAGTTGCACAAACCATCTCTTATGAAGTAAGCCTAGGCCTCATTCTCTTAAACATTGTAATCTTTGCAGGAGGCTACACCCTTCACACCTTCAACATCGCCCAAGAAGCAGCATGACTCATTTTACCTGCCTGACCCCTAGCTGCAATATGATACATTTCCACCCTAGCTGAAACTAACCGAGCCCCCTTTGACCTGACCGAAGGAGAATCGGAACTAGTTTCTGGTTTCAATGTAGAATATGCAGGGGGCCCCTTTGCCATATTTTTTCTCGCTGAATATGCAAATATCCTACTTATGAATACCCTCTCTGCAGTTTTGTTCCTAGGCGCTATCCACATCCCCACCCTACCAGAACTGACATCAATTAACCTAATAACAAAAGCAGCACTTTTGTCGATTCTGTTTCTCTGAGTCCGAGCCTCATACCCACGATTTCGATACGACCAACTTATGCACTTGGTCTGAAAGAACTTTCTACCCCTAACACTAGCTTTCATGATCTGACACCTCGCACTGCTAGTCGCATTTGCCGGACTTCCACCCCACCTATAACAGGAGCTGTGCCTGAATTAAAGGGTCACTTTGATAGAGTGAAACATGAGGGTTAAAATCCCCCCAACTCCTCCCACAACATAGCAAAGTAAGCTAACAGAAGCTATTGGGCCCATACCCCAAAAATGTTGATTAGTACTCAGCCTTTGTTACACCTATTAGAAAGAAGGGGTTCGAACCCTTCCTGAAGAGATCAAAACTCTTAGTGCTTCCACTACACCACTTCCTAGCAAAATAAGGGACATACCCACTAGATCTAAATCTAGAAAAGTTGATTAACCTCAACCGTTGCTCCATGAGCCCCCTCATCCTTTCAATCTTTTTATTCGCACTCGGCCTAGGCACTACAATTACATTCGCCAGCTCCCATTGACTCACAGCATGAATAGGACTTGAAATTAACACTCTCGCGATCCTCCCACTAATGGCTAAACAACACCATCCCCGCGCAGTAGAAGCAACAGCCAAATACTTCCTTGCTCAAGCAACCGCAGCTACTGCCCTACTCTTTGCTAGCACAACTAACGCATGATTTTCGGGACAATGAGAAATCAACCAAATATCTCATCCAATCCCCATTGCCATACTCACAATCGCCATTGCATTCAAAGTGGGCCTAGCCCCTGTCCATTCATGACTCCCAGACGTCCTCCAAGGCGTAGACCTAACCACCGGTTTAATTCTTTCCTCCTGACAAAAATTAGCCCCCATTATTCTTCTCATTCAAGTCCAACCCCACCACTCAACAGCCCTTATCCTCCTAGGCTTCGCCTCCACTGTTGTAGGAGGATGAGGAGGCCTAAACCAAACACAACTTCGAAAACTCTTAGCCTATTCCTCAATTGCACATATAGGCTGAGTGACTATTGTACTACACTTTTCCCCAGCACTTAGTTTCCTTGTCCTCATAATCTATTTCACTATAACCTTCGCCACATTTCTAGCATTCAAACTAAATAAAGCCACAACCCTCAATGCTCTCGCCATTTCCTGATCTAAATCCCCAACCCTTACTGCCCTCACCCCCCTCATTCTACTCTCACTAGGAGGACTCCCTCCACTAACAGGCTTTATGTCAAAATGATTAGTCATTCAAGAACTAACCAAACAAGACCTCCCACTTGTAGCAACACTAATTGCATTAACAGCACTTCTGAGCCTCTACTTCTACCTACGCCTCTCATACGCAATAACCCTAACCATATCACCTAACAACCCTGCAGGCATCACTCCTTGACGACTATGCTCCCTTCAAACAACCCTCCCACTTGCTCTATCCATAATAGGAACCCTCCTGTTACTCCCCCTAACCCCTTCTATTACTTCACTTCTCTCCTTCTAGTCTTCCCCCAGGGTCTTAGGATGAACTAGACCAAGGGCCTTCAAAGCCCTAAGCGGGAGTGAGACTCTCCCAGACCCTGAATAAAACTTGCAGGAATCCCACCTACATCTTCTGCTTGCAAAGCAGACACTTTAATTAAGCTAAAGCTTCACTCTAGACGAGAAGGCCTTGATCCTACAAACTCTTAGTTAACAGCTAAGCGCTCAAACCAGCGAGCATCCGCCTACCTTTCCCCCGCCCGGTAAAACCGGGCAGCGGGCGGGGGAAAGCCCCGGTAGGCTCCTAGCCTACTTCTTTGGATTTGCAATCCAATATGTCAAACACCTCAGGGCTTGATAAGAAGAGGGATTTAACCTCTGTCTATGGAGCTACAATCCACCGCTTAAAAACTCAGCCATCCTACCTGTGGCAATCACACGCTGATTCTTCTCAACAAATCATAAAGACATCGGTACCCTCTACCTTGTATTTGGTGCCTGAGCCGGAATAGTAGGCACTGCTTTAAGTCTTCTTATTCGAGCTGAATTAAGTCAACCCGGCGCCCTTCTCGGAGATGACCAAATCTACAATGTTATCGTTACAGCTCATGCATTTGTAATAATCTTTTTTATAGTCATGCCAATCATAATCGGAGGATTCGGAAACTGGCTTGTACCACTAATAATTGGAGCCCCTGATATAGCTTTCCCTCGAATGAATAACATGAGCTTCTGACTCCTTCCCCCTTCCTTCCTACTTCTTCTTGCCTCTTCTGGTGTAGAAGCTGGGGCAGGGACTGGATGAACCGTTTATCCTCCACTAGCTGGAAATCTTGCACATGCAGGCGCATCCGTAGATTTAACAATTTTCTCTCTCCACCTAGCCGGAATTTCCTCAATCCTTGGGGCAATTAACTTTATTACAACAATCATCAACATAAAACCCCCTGCCATTTCCCAATACCAAACCCCTTTATTTGTGTGAGCTGTATTAATTACTGCTGTTCTTCTTCTTCTCTCACTTCCCGTTCTTGCTGCGGGGATCACAATGCTCCTCACAGACCGAAACTTAAACACTACCTTCTTTGATCCTGCAGGGGGAGGGGACCCAATTCTCTATCAACACCTATTCTGATTCTTTGGCCACCCCGAAGTGTACATTCTCATTCTTCCAGGCTTCGGAATAATTTCCCACATTGTCGCCTACTACTCAGGAAAAAAAGAACCCTTCGGCTATATGGGCATGGTTTGAGCCATGATAGCTATCGGCCTACTCGGGTTTATTGTCTGAGCACACCACATGTTTACAGTCGGAATAGACGTTGACACCCGAGCCTATTTTACATCTGCTACAATAATTATTGCTATTCCAACCGGAGTAAAAGTCTTTAGCTGACTAGCTACTCTGCATGGAGGCTCTATTAAATGAGAAACCCCCCTCCTTTGAGCCCTGGGCTTTATTTTCTTATTTACAGTAGGAGGACTAACCGGAATCGTTCTGGCCAACTCATCACTAGACATTGTCTTACATGACACATACTACGTAGTAGCCCACTTCCACTATGTCCTATCTATAGGCGCTGTCTTTGCTATTGTCGCAGCCTTTGTTCACTGATTCCCCCTATTCTCAGGTTACACTCTCCATCCAACCTGAACAAAAATTCACTTTGGCATCATGTTCCTTGGTGTAAATCTTACCTTTTTCCCTCAACACTTCCTAGGCCTGGCTGGCATGCCTCGACGATACTCAGACTACCCTGACGCCTATACACTATGAAACACCATCTCCTCGATTGGTTCCCTTGTCTCACTTGTTGCAGTAATTATGTTTTTATTTATTATTTGAGAAGCATTTGCTGCAAAACGTGAAGTACTGTCAGTAGAACTGACATCTACAAATGTTGAGTGATTACATGGCTGTCCTCCTCCATACCACACATTTGAAGAACCTGCATTTGTTCAAGTTCAACCAAACTAACGAGAAAGGGAGGAATCGAACCCCCATGAACTGGTTTCAAGCCAATCACATAGCCACTCTGCCACTTTCTTAATGAGACACTAGTAAAACAAGTCATTACACGGCTTTGTCAAGGCTGAGTCGCGGGTTAAATTCCCGCGTGTTTCACCTATCAATGGCACATCCCTCACAATTAGGCTTCCAAGATGCAGCTTCACCTGTAATAGAAGAACTTCTTCATTTCCACGATCATGCCCTAATAATCGTATTTTTAATCAGTACATTTGTTCTTTACATTATTGTGGCAATAGTTTCCACCAAACTAACAAACAGCTTCATTCTTGACTCCCAAGAAATCGAAATCATCTGAACAATCCTTCCAGCAGTTATCCTAATTTTAATCGCACTGCCATCCTTACGAATTCTTTATCTTATGGACGAAATTAATGACCCACATCTTACAATCAAAGCCGTAGGCCACCAATGATACTGAAGCTATGAATACACTGATTATGAAGAACTAGGCTTTGACTCTTATATAACCCCCACTCAAGACCTTGCCCCAGGACAATTTCGACTTCTAGAAGCTGATCACCGAATAGTAATTCCAGTCGAATCCCCGATTCGAATTCTAGTCTCCGCAGAAGATGTCCTGCACTCTTGAGCAGTACCTGCTCTCGGAGTAAAAATAGACGCAGTTCCAGGACGACTAAACCAAACAGCATTTATTGCATCTCGTCCTGGAATTTTTTATGGCCAATGTTCCGAAATCTGCGGTGCAAACCACAGCTTCATGCCTATTGTAGTTGAAGCTGTCCCTCTAGAACACTTTGAAAACTGATCCTCTTTAATACTACAAGACTCTTCGCTAAGAAGCTAAACCGGGCATAGCGTTAGCCTTTTAAGCTAAAGAATGGTGACCCCCAATCACCCTTAGCGACATGCCTCAATTAAATCCTGCTCCATGACTCACAATTTTAGTCTTCTCATGACTAATCTTCCTAACCTTACTTCCCCCTAAGGTCTTATCTCATAATTTTCCTAGTGACCCCGCTTCTCAAAACACCAAAAAACCCAAAACAGAGCCCTGAAACTGACCATGACACTAAGCTTTTTTGACCAATTTATAAGCCCCTCCTTTCTTGGGATCCCTCTTATAGCCATCGCTCTAACCCTTCCCTGGGTTCTCTATCCTAAAGCCCACTCTCAATGAGTAACTAACCGCTATATAACCCTACAAGGCTGATTTATCAATCGTTTCACACAACAACTTCTCCTACCCCTCAATGTAAGTGGACATAAATGAGCGGCACTCCTCACTTCCCTAATACTTTTTATCCTCTCCCTAAACATGCTGGGATTACTACCATACACTTTCACCCCCACAACCCAACTCTCTTTAAATATAGGCTTAGCCGTTCCATTATGACTAGCAACAGTCATTATTGGAATACGAAATCAACCAACAATTGCTCTAGGACATCTTCTTCCAGAGGGCACACCAACCCCTTTAATCCCAGTTCTTATTATCATTGAAACCCTAAGCTTATTCATCCGACCCCTTGCCCTTGGTGTTCGACTAACTGCCAATCTTACTGCTGGCCATCTTCTTATTCAACTAATTGCTACAGCTGTCTTCGTATTAACCCCCCTAATACCTACTGTAGCCCTCCTTACAGCAGTACTACTCGCCCTTCTTACCCTTCTAGAAGTTGCTGTTGCCATGATCCAGGCCTACGTATTTGTCCTCTTACTAAGTCTCTACCTCCAAGAGAACGTCTAATGGCACATCAAGCACACGCATATCACATAGTAGACCCAAGCCCTTGACCCCTAACAGGGGCAGTAGCCGCCCTACTAATAACATCAGGGCTAGCAATCTGATTCCATTTTAACTCTACCATCTTGATAACCATAGGCACCGCACTTCTCCTTCTCACAATATATCAATGGTGACGAGATATTGTCCGAGAAGGAACATTTCAAGGACACCATACTCCACCTGTCCAAAAAGGCCTTCGATATGGCATGATTCTTTTTATTACCTCAGAAGTCTTGTTCTTCCTAGGGTTTTTCTGAGCTTTCTACCACTCAAGCCTAGCACCAACACCCGAACTAGGAGGCTGCTGACCCCCAACAGGCCTAGTTACTTTAAACCCATTTGAAGTCCCCTTGCTTAACACCGCTGTATTACTAGCATCAGGCGTAACCGTTACCTGGACCCACCACAGTATTATGGAAGGACAACGAAAACAGGCGATTCAATCTCTAGCATTAACCATCCTATTAGGCTTCTACTTTACTTTCTTACAAGGCACGGAATACTACGAAGCGCCATTCACAATCGCGGATGGAGTTTACGGCTCAACTTTCTTCGTTGCTACAGGATTCCACGGCCTCCATGTTATCATCGGCTCTACTTTCTTGGCCATTTGCCTCATTCGTCAAGCCCAGTTCCACTTCACCTCCGAACATCACTTTGGCTTCGAAGCAGCTGCTTGATACTGACACTTTGTAGATGTTGTATGACTTTTCCTTTACATCTCTATTTACTGATGAGGCTCATAATCTTTCTAGTATAAAGTTAGTACTAGTGACTTCCAATCACCGGGTCTTGGTTAAATTCCAAGGAAAGATATATGATCAACATTATTACAACTTATATTCTTATCACCATCTTACTGTCATGTATCGTAGCAGTTATCTCATTTTGACTTCCCCAAATAATCCCCGACTATGAAAAACTTTCCCCATATGAATGCGGATTTGACCCTCTTGGCTCTGCCCGTCTGCCCTTCTCCCTCCGTTTCTTTCTAGTTGCAATTCTATTCCTCCTATTTGATCTTGAAATTGCCCTTCTCTTACCCCTCCCATGAGGAGACCAACTTCCATCCCCCTTAGTAACTTTCGCCTGAGCCACAGCCGTCCTTGTTTTACTCACCCTCGGTCTTATCTATGAGTGAATTCAAGGAGGACTTGAATGAGCTGAATAGACAGTTAGTATAAATAAAACATTTGATTTCGACTCAAAAAATTGTGGTTCAACCCCACAACTGACTAATGATACCCATCCATTTTGCTTTTTCATCAGCATTCGCCCTCGGACTCACAGGCCTAGCATTTCAACGGACACATTTCCTCTCAGCCCTTTTATGTCTAGAAGGCATAATGCTTTCCTTATACATTGCTTTATCCTTATGAACCCTCCAATTAGACTCCACAAGTTTTTCACTTGCACCTATAGTCCTCCTAGCTTTCTCAGCCTGTGAAGCAAGTACAGGCCTAGCACTCCTCGTTGCCACCTCACGAACCCATGGCTCCGACCGCCTAAAAAACTTAAACATTCTACAATGCTAAAAATCCTCATCCCCACACTAATGCTCATCCCACTCACATGAGTCAGCCACCCAAAATGACTTTGACATACCACTACCACTAATAGCCTATTAATTGCAACACTTAGCCTCCCCTGACTAAAAACTTCTACAGATGCAGGATGGACCTACCTCAACCCTCTCATGGGGACAGATCCTCTCTCAGGACCCCTTCTTGTCCTTTCCTGCTGACTTCTCCCACTGATGATCCTTGCAAGCCAGAACCACCTAAGCTCGGAACCAATCTCCCGTCAACGTTCTTATATTTCACTAATAATTACGCTACAAGCCTTCTTAATCCTTGCTTTTAGTGCTACTGAACTAATTATATTTTATGTAATATTTGAAGCAACCCTTATTCCTACCCTTTTTCTTATTACCCGTTGAGGAAACCAGGCAGAACGTCTAAATGCCGGAACCTATTTCCTGTTCTACACACTAGCAGGCTCTCTACCCTTGTTAGTAGCACTCTTTGTTCTACATAATACAACAGGTTCATTGTCTACCCTAACACTACAATTTACCCCCTCCCTAACCACTATATCATACGCTAACAAAGCCTGCTGAATTGCCTGCCTGCTAGCATTTCTAGTTAAAATACCCCTCTACGGCGTCCATCTCTGACTCCCCAAAGCACATGTAGAAGCCCCCGTAGCTGGCTCCATAGTTCTTGCAGCAGTCCTATTAAAACTTGGCGGCTACGGTATTATCCGAGTCCTTACAATCCTTGAACCCATAACCAAAGAAATAGCATACCCTTTCATCATTCTTGCTTTATGAGGCATTATCATAACAGGATCAATCTGCCTACGCCAAACTGACCTCAAAGCTCTTATTGCATACTCTTCCGTCAGCCACATGGGGCTAGTCGTAGCAGGAATCCTGTCACAAACCCCCTGAGGACTTACAGGCGCACTCATCCTAATAATTGCCCACGGACTAACCTCTTCCGCACTATTCTGCCTAGCAAACACCAATTACGAGCGAACACACAGCCGTACAATAGTTCTTGCTCGAGGACTCCAAATAGCCCTACCCCTAATAGCAACCTCATGATTTATTGCTAGCCTTGCAAACCTGGCACTTCCCCCTCTCCCTAATCTAATAGCAGAACTCATAGTTATCTGTACAATATTTGACTGATCCCCCTGAACTCTCATCCTAACAGGAGCAGGAACCCTAATTACAGCTGCCTACTCCCTATATATATTCTTAATATCCCAACGAGGCCAACTTCCCCCACATATAACTGCACTTCCACCATCCTACTCTCGAGAACACCTTCTCATTACCTTGCACCTTGCCCCCCTACTACTACTGATTCTCAAACCCGATTTTATTTGAGGCTGACTAACCTGTAAGTGTAGTTTAATAAAGACACTAGATTGTGATTCTAGAAATAAAGGTTAGACCCCTTTCACTCACCCGAGAGAGGTTCGCAAGCAGGGAGGGTTGCTACCCATCCTTCCCCCAGGTTGAACTCCTGGGCTCACTTAATAAACCTCTAAAGCTTCTAAAGGATAACAGTTATCCACTGGTCTTAGGATCCAAAAACTCTTGGTGCAAATCCAAGTAGCAGCTATGCACCCTAGCACCCTAATTTTAGCCTCCAGCTTGGTCCTCGTATTAACCCTTCTAACCCTTCCAATTTTTACTACCCTTAACCCAGAACCAAAAACTCCTGAATGAGCTTCCACCCAAGTCAAAACTACAGTAAAAACAGCATTTTTTGTAAGTCTTCTCCCTCTTTTCATTTTTCTCAATCAAGGCACAGAAATAATCATCACTAACTGAAACTGAATAAACACCTCCACTTTCGACATCAACCTCTCTTTCAAATTTGACCACTATTCCATTATCTTTGTACCCATTGCCCTTTATGTTACCTGATCTATCTTAGAATTCGCAAACTGATATATGCACTCAGACCCAAACATTAACCGTTTCTTCAAATACCTGTTAATCTTTCTCATTGCCATAATCGTTCTTGTCACAGCAAACAACATATTCCAACTATTCATTGGCTGGGAAGGGGTTGGTATTATATCCTTCCTCCTCATTGGCTGATGATACGGCCGGTCAGATGCAAACACAGCTGCTCTTCAGGCAGTTCTTTACAACCGAGTAGGCGACATCGGTTTAATTCTGGCCATGGCTTGAATAGCAATAAACATAAACTCTTGAGAATTCCACCACCTTTTCGTATGTTCAAAACACCATGACCTCACCCTTCCACTCTTAGGCCTAATTCTAGCTGCTACAGGCAAATCCGCACAATTTGGTCTCCACCCTTGACTCCCTGCAGCCATAGAAGGCCCAACCCCCGTTTCTGCCCTACTACACTCAAGCACTATAGTTGTTGCAGGAATTTTCCTGCTCGTACGAATAAGCCCAATAATGGAGCACAACCAAACGGCTCTTACAATGTGTCTATGCCTAGGAGCTTTAACAACCCTTTTCACTGCCACCTGCGCTCTTACCCAAAATGACATCAAAAAAATCGTTGCATTCTCCACTTCTAGCCAACTTGGTCTCATAATAGTTACCATCGGACTAAACCAACCACAACTTGCTTTTTTACATATCTGCACCCACGCCTTCTTTAAGGCAATACTATTCCTATGTTCTGGCGCAATCATTCACAGCCTTAATGACGAGCAAGACATCCGAAAAATAGGGGGGATACACCACCTAACTCCATTCACCTCCTCATGCTTAACTCTTGGAAGCTTAGCTCTAACCGGAACTCCTTTCCTAGCAGGTTTCTTCTCCAAAGACGCAATTATCGAAGCACTCAACACCTCCCACTTAAACGCCTGGGCCCTAATCCTTACCCTCATTGCAACTGCTTTTACAGCAGTTTACAGCCTTCGAGTAGTATTCTTCGTCTCAATAGGCCATCCTCGATTTAACCCCCTCTCTCCCATTAACGAAAATGACCCCGCAGTAATTAATCCAATTAAACGGCTTGCCTGAGGGAGCATCATTGCTGGCTTCCTAATTACCTCTAATATTCTCCCACTAAAGACCCCCGTCATAACTATACCTCTAGCCCTTAAACTTGCTGCCCTGCTAGTCACAATTATTGGCCTCACAACTGCCCTAGAACTTGCATCCCTAACAGCCAAACAATTTAAACCTACTCCTACCATATCCCCCTATCATTTTTCTAACATGTTAGGATTTTACCCATCTGTAATTCACCGACTAGCCCCTAAACTTAACCTTATGCTCGGACAATCAATTGCTAGCCAAATAATCGACCAAACCTGATTAGAAAAATCTGGACCCAAAGCTATATTTGCAATCAATCTTCCCCTCATCACATCAACAAGCAACATCCAACGAGGCATGATCAAAACCTATTTAATCCTATTCATCCTCACATTTTCGTTAACCATTCTTATGGTAACATACTAAACTGCACGAATTGTCCCACGCGCTAACCCCCGAACTAATTCCAAAATCACAAACAAGGTAAGCAATAGCACTCAAACACTCAAAATCAATATTCCCCCTCCTGGCAAGTACATTAAAGCTACACCCTCCATATCACCTGTAAGTGGAGAAGACCAGTCAATCACCCCATCCAATGCTAAATCCCCCCCTTCTCACTGAGACAAATAAACTAAAGTAGCGCAAACCATTACGAATGTATACAGATATATCGCAAACCCCGCTCCTGCACGAAGCCAAGCTTCGGGGTAAATCTCCGCAGCAAGAGCCGAACTATAAGCAAACACAACAAGCATTCCTCCCAAATAAATTAAAAATAAAACTAAAGCTAAAAAACAACCCCCATAGCTAGTTAAAAGCCCACATCCTGCCCACGCTACAACTACAAGGGCTAAAGCCGCAAAATAAGGCGACGGGTTAGAAGCAACCCCAACCAATCCAAGCACCAACCCAATTGTAAATAGAACAACTAAAAAAGACATAATTTCCTCCAGGATTTTAACCAGGACTAATGACTTGAAAAACCACCGTTGTTATTCAACTAAAGAAACTCCTAATGGCAAGCCTCCGAAAAACTCACCCCCTACTAAAAATTGCAAACAGTGCTGTAGTAGACCTCCCCGCACCCTCAAATATCTCTGTCTGATGAAATTTTGGCTCTCTCCTAGGACTCTGCCTAGCTTGTCAAATTCTCACAGGACTCTTCCTAGCCATGCATTACACCTCTGATATCGCCACAGCTTTTTCATCCGTAGCACACATCTGTCGAGACGTAAACTATGGATGGCTTATCCGAAACATACATGCCAACGGCGCTTCCTTCTTTTTCATCTGCATTTACATGCATATTGGTCGAGGACTTTACTATGGCTCATACCTTTATAAAGAAACATGGAACACTGGAGTTGTCCTCCTATTATTAGTAATAATAACAGCCTTTGTGGGTTACGTACTGCCCTGAGGACAAATATCATTCTGGGGCGCAACCGTTATTACCAACCTTCTTTCAGCTGTTCCCTACGTAGGAAACACCCTCGTGCAATGAATCTGAGGAGGGTTCTCGGTTGATAACGCCACACTTACTCGGTTCTTTGCCTTTCACTTCCTCCTGCCTTTTATCATTGCAGCCATTTTTGTGCTTCACGTTTTATTCCTTCATGAAACAGGATCAAACAACCCTCTTGGCCTGAACTCGGATGCAGACAAGATCTCATTCCACCCTTATTTCTCTTACAAAGACCTCCTAGGATTTGCAGTCCTACTTATTGCTCTAACATCCCTTGCATTATTTGCCCCGAATGTACTAGGGGACCCTGATAATTTTACCCCTGCAAACCCGCTAGTTACACCTCCTCATATTAAACCCGAATGATACTTTTTATTTGCTTACGCGATCCTTCGATCAATCCCAAACAAGTTAGGAGGAGTTCTTGCCCTCCTTTCATCCATCTTAGTATTAATAGTCGTTCCTATTCTTCACACTTCCAAGCAACGAAGCATTACATTCCGACCAGTAACTCAATTCCTATTTTGAGCCCTCGTAGCAGATGTCGTAATTCTCACCTGAATTGGAGGAATGCCTGTAGAACATCCTTTTATTATCATTGGCCAGGTTGCATCCTTCTTATACTTTTTCATGTTTTTGATCCTCATGCCCTTAGTTGGATGACTAGAGAACAAAGCATTAAATTGATCCTGCACTAGTAGCTTAACATAAAAGCGTCGGTCTTGTAAACCGGAAGATGGAAGTTAAACCCTTCCCCACTGCTCAAAGAAGAAGGATTTTAACCTCCATCTCTAGCTCCCAAAGCTAGAATCTTAAAATTAAACGATTCTTTGTTTCACACATATATTATATCTTCAATATACTTTTATATTAAGCATATATGCATATACTGTTTTTATATACATACATGTATTAGCACCATCATGGTACCTTTCAAGAACATTACATCTTTCAACAAATAGATGTAATTATTTAAATCAATATATGGGCCAAGCCCAAACGCACTAGCTTAATACATAATACAATGTTCAGATGAAGTCAACATGCATAATTACGTTAACTCCTAGTGGACATCAGACATTCGACTGACTGCACGTAAACACACCTTTACATAATAAACCATTTAGTATACATATTAGACTAATTATATTTCCACTAACAAGGTCTAAGCTCACGGAAAATTATTCGCAGTAAGAGCCTACCAACAAGTACATACCTTAATGTACTCGTTTATTGATAGTCAAGGACAAGCCACTGTAGAAATCGCTAACTCTTACATTATTTCTGGCATTTGGTTCCTATTTCAGGAACATAACCTTGAACACAGCCACCTATATATAGCAAGCACGCGCATAAGTGAATGTGGTAACTACATACTCCTCGTTACCCACCATGCCCAGCGTTCTCTCCACAGGGGCAAATTTTACCTTTTATTTTTCCTTTCATCCACATTTCAGAGTGAACACAATCAACAGGACATAAACAAGGTTGAACATTTGTTTAATTCTTGTCAGAGGTAATGAACTCTGTAAGTATATAAAGATATTACATAAGAAGTACAATATCTTTTATCAAGGACATAACAGCACCTACCTCCAGCATAGGAGAATCACCATACTCAAAGTATTTCACCTAGAAAATTTCCCCCCTTCCCCCCATAGACCCCCAAGTCACTATGAATTTAACCACCATCTTAAAAAACAAAATATCCCTATACAAAATTATTATCCTCCCCTAACTTCCACAAATAACATTATAAAGTTATTATATTGATCACAAAATCAAAAAATTTTTTAACTTTATAATACAAAAATGTTAAATCAACAAGCACCCCAAAAGTTCTACTAACGTCTATGATA